CTCATATAATTTATAATTAGTTGTTCCCTTACAGTTTGTTCTATTACCCGCTTACTTATGCTAATATCTATCCCATATTATTCTATTTGAAATAGAATCAAATTGGTACATTTTATGACATTAAACTCTGGCATATGGTAACATAGTCATACCAATTTGGCTACAAAAAAACAAAGAAAGGGGCGCTAAAGTCATAAAGTCAACGAAAATTGTCTTAAAAATCTACCTAATTATGACATGACTAGGAATGCGGTTTGATCATACATAAATAATTGACAATAAAAATTGTGTTCTTTTTACGAACCTGATGTCGACAAATCTGCGAGTCTAGAAATTCATTTCAGCCAATTGAACCTTCTCGAACTGTTTCTTTTTAAGAACCAAAAAGATTTGTGCCAAAATAACAGATGCTAAAAAGAACAAAAGACCTTGGACACGTAGTGGATCTTGTAGTACTATTTCGGCATTTCCCTGACCAAATCCACCTACATTAGGATTACTCGTTACGGGTTGATCCAATTTGATGGATTCACCCTCTGAAACAAGAAGTTCTGGTCCTGGGGGGATAATATCAACCACTTGACGTCCATCCGAAGGATCTGTTATGGTTATTTCATATCCCCCTTTTTCTTTTCGTATTATTTTACTTACTACGCCCGCCCCTGTAGCATTATAAACTGTATTGTTACTCTTGCTTCCGTCGGGATAAATCTGACCCCTTCCCCTATTGCCTCCTATATATATAGGATATTTAAAGAAGTGAACATCTTTCTTAGTAGTAGGGTCGGGGGAAAGAATAGGAAAGGTGATTTCACTATATTTCTGACCGGGTACAGGCCCTATCACAAGAATATTTTTTTTATTAGGGCGGTAGCTCTGAAAAGATAAATTGCCTATCTTTTCTTTCAGCTCGGGAGAAATACGATCGGACGGCGCTAATTCAAACCCCTCCGGTAAAATAAGAACAGCCCCCATATTCAAACCCCCCTTCTTACCATTAGCAAGAACTTGTTTCACTTGCTTATCATAAGGAATTCGAACAACTGCTTCAAATACAGTATCAGGAAGTACTGCTTGTGGAACCTCAATATCCACTGGCTTACTAGCTAAATGGCAATTGGCACATACAATACGCCCAGTTGCCTCTCGTGGATTTTCATAACCCTGCTGCGCAAAAATGGGATATGCACCTGAAATGGATGGCTGAGTTATGATATATATCATGAGCGATACGGAAATAGATCGAGTAATCTGCTCTTTTATCCAAAAAAAAGTCTTTTTAGTTTGCATGGTCTAATCATTGATCCGAAAATTTCTACAATAAATTGGGTAGGTCACTAGTATAGTTCCCTATCCACGATTCTGTCATTTACTGGAATCATTTGACTGGAATATGGTCGGATGAAAACGAGGAAAATTCTCCGGATAGGAAGTTTTTAATGTTTATGTAGAACTACAAAGTAAGAAACATTCTAATTGGATTAGATTAATAATGAATATCGGTAGGTCATTTATCAATCATTCATTGCATGATAAATAACTACAAGTGACGGAGATACGCGATTTAAATAATGGAAAATCCAATATTTTAAAATAGTATCAACAATAACTGGAAAAGTGGAAACAAGGCCAGATATAATTTGATCATTATGAACAAACCCAAAATCTTTGTAGACAGAACCAATCATTAATTCCCACCCGTGGGGTGAATGAAATCCGATACATAAATCGGTTAATAAAAGAATCAAAAAAGCTTTGACTGTATCACTTAAATTCGATAAGAATTCCTGAGCCCAAGAGTTAAGAATAACAAGTTCTTCATTCCCTAAAATAGAATAACCACTTAGAATAATAAAACAGATTATATTTGTTGAGAAGTGCAAAATCATATGGATACGATCCTCATTATGTATCTGGATTAATTGGATCGTTTCTTTGTGGATTCCTATAAGAATTTGTAGATGTGTCTCCGAATATTCTTTGATCATTTCGTCCAAAAAGCGGAGTTCCTCTAATTCTATGAACTTTTCTAAAATACTTTCTTCTTGAATATCATTCACAAAAATTTCGGATTGAGCAGCATTCGACGAATTAGTAACCCAAGATTCGATACTTTTAGTAAATGAGAGAGAAATCCACCAGGGCAGAAATACTATAGATGCAAGATAAAAAAGAGGAGTAAAGGCTTTCTTTTTTGCCATTTGTCACCTCTGAATTTTAAATGAACCCACTTCATTTATTGACTCTATGGGATCGAATATTTCTTTCAAACATGAGTTCTAGACACGGTATCAAATCTATTAATCTATTTGATTTGTGGTTTTGTTTGAATTTCGAAAGAATACAGAAATAGACTAAGACTTGACTTCGGATTAAAATGAAGAAACAATCCAAAAATTTGTTTCCAGATATCTCAATTGATCAAATTCTAAACAAGTATTTCCTTTTGATGAAGGACCAAAAGAAGTACTTTATTTATTTAACTTATTGCATATTATTGAGATTTTGAGACAAACGAACTCCCTTTCTATCAAAATATCCAATATTTCAAAAAATTAGAATGATTCCTCATATCCAAGAATAATTGAGAGAAAGATATTGTGATGATCACAAAAATGAGCGGAAAAACAAGACAGAGGTGGGCCGGTTATCTTTAGTAAGAAAACCCATTTTTTTTAGTAAAGAACACAAACGAAAGAGTCAATTCACAAAAAGGAAATAATTAATAGGATTTATCTGAATCTTAAAGTATTGCTTCCAACAAATATTGAACTTAAAAAAAAAGAGAAATTTCTTTCTTTGGAAATTATTTGATATATGAAGTGGGTTTGTTTTATGGTTGTTCCCTATACGTCGACTTTGTCTGGACTGAACGTTCTGACGAAACTTTATGTCTTTATGTTATAGAAAAAAGAGGATTCTTGCATTTTTACCCCCTGCTGCTGAGAAAGCATTCGCAGCTCCTTTTCTTTTTTCAAAAGACTTCAATTGGTACGCGCAAGAAATAGGCCAATTCCACGGCTTTTTGTTCAATTTCTCGTGGAGTCAAATTCTCATCAGTACGGGTCAACGGAATAGCCCCGTGGCCTCTGATGTCCATATAAAGGACACGACGAGCATAAATACCCTCCTTAACTCTAATGGATTGAATATCTTTTATAAGGAACCGGAGGAATATACGTCGATTTTTTCCAGGAAATCCCCAACGAAAAATACACACTTTTCCTTCTCTTCTATCGAATCGATCATAACCACTACCTACATTCCAGGAAATTGTGCACCACAAATAGGAACTAATAAAGAGACCTGCGATCCCGTAGAAAGACATGACGATCCCTTGCGGAAAAAAAATGATTTGCTGAGACGGAACAAAAGATATCAAATTTCTACCAAGATAACTAGAAGTTCCAACCAATAAGAATCCTAATGAACCTAAAAAAACGATAAGGGCCCAGCAAAAATTACTTAGTTTTCGAGACCCCGTTATAAGTTCTATCCATATATGTTCTGATCGCCAACCCATATTTGATTCAATTGCATTTTATTGGAATTAAGATAATACCCCAAAGGATTTTGACTTTACTTTCATTTTGTTTCCGAAAGAACTTTCATCAACTAGCACTAGTTTGATGGGAACCTTTAGGAGTAGTTCATCAAATTGGTTAGATCTAAAATAATAACATACTCGTCTATAGATCCCAATATACATTATTGCTATACATATAGATCCACCAACTTTCCATTTTAGGCATCCGACGATCCTGATCTATTTGAAACTAGTTAGCATTCATTTACTCATACTCATATATAATTTTCAATAATTTCTGTAGGCATAAGAGCTTTTTCCTTTATGTTCGGTGGAAATCACATGTTATACCATACCATATTTTCTTTTCCGAAATAAATATTTGTGTTATGCTACACGTCTAAGTTTCAAAAAAAAACGGATGAGGTTGGTCCCCTCAGATCTAAACAATCTTGTTTTTTTGAACATGCAGAAATAAAGAAGCCATTGCAATTGCCGGAAATACTAGACCTACTAAAGGCACAAAAATAGAGGGAAAATTGAAAATTGTCATAAAGTGGGGTACCTCGATTTACTATTTACACCTGTTTTTTTATTAAAAATCATATTTTATATTTAGATTGATTATAATTAATAATTATTAGAAAGTGGTCGTTATTATTAATTAATTCAATTTGCAAATTCTTATTTGATATAATTATAATATATAAATAAGTATCTACATATCTAAGTGATAAAATAAATAAGGCCAAGGAATGGAATGTAGAATTAAATGCATGGACTTATTCATCTATCTACATGAAAGGTATGTACGATAATCAACTTTATTATTTTTCTTCATTTCTTTGTGTTTTGTTCTTGTCTTCTAATTTCATTTGAAGACATTAATAAAGAAAGAGGTTCTTACAAATTATCCAAAGATTTGTTAGAATACGACACAACCGGGATTTTTAGTAAAATGGGATTTTAGGGAGATGGAGAAAGATACAAAATTGTATATCGATTTTTCTTATATTTGAATTGGATTATATACGTAAGACGAAATTCGTTTTATTTGCCTAAATTCACAAAAAAGAAGAACTCACGCTTTTATCTTGTTGATGATGAGAGAGACTAAATTAGTAATCGAGAATCTAGGTAAAAAAAAAAGAGTTATCCGCGCGTTTGCTACAAATAAAATAATTGCACTTAGTGCACTCTACTTGAGTGAATTGGCATTCAAAGGAAAGAAGGCGTGGAACTTAAATAACTCACTCAGAACGCTTTTTAAAAGATTGCGCGGTACGATTAGGTCGAATAAGCCCTTCTGGAATAAATATTCAGCCGCTTGTGAACCTTCGGGTACTGTTTTATTCAATGTTTGTTCAATTACTCTTTTACCCGCAAATGCAATGTAGGAATTTGGTTCGGCAATAATGATATCTCCCAACATACCAAAACTAGCTGTTACCCCACCAGTAGTAGGCGATGTAAG